TTTTATTAGGGCGGTAGCTCAGAAAAGACAAATTTCCTATCTTTTCTTTCATCTCGGGAGAAATACGATCGGAAGGAGCTAATTCAAACCCCTCCGGTAAAATAAGAACAGCCCCCACATTCAAACCCCCTTTCTTACCATTAGCAAGGACTTGTTTCACTTGCTTATCATAAGGAATTCGAACAACTGCTTCAAATATAGTATCGGGAAGTACTGCTTGTGGAACCTCAATATCCACGGGCTTATTAGCTAAATGACAATTGGCACATACAATACGCCCGGTCGCTTCTCGTGGATTTTCATAACCCTGCTGCGCAAAAATGGGATATGCACTTGAAACGGATGTCTGAGTTATGATATATATGATGAGCGATACGGAAATAGATCGAGTAATATGTTCCTTTATCCAAGAAAAAGTATTTCTAGTTTGCATAGTCTAATCATTGGTCTGAAAATTTCTACAATAAATTGGGTAGGTCGCTAGTATAGTTTCCTATCCACGATTCTGCTATTTATTGGAATCATTTTACTGGAATACTATACTATAAAAATAGTATGAAAACCCCCCGGATAGAATGTTTTTAATACTTATGTAGAACTACAAAGTAAGAAACGTTCTAATTGGATTAATATTGGTGGATCATTTATCAATCATTCATTGAATGATAAATAACTACAAGTGACGGAGATACACGATTTAAATAACGAAAAATCCAATATTTAAAAATAGTATCGAGAATAACCGGAAAAGTGGAAACAAGACTAGATATAATTTGATCATTATGACCAAATCCAAAATCTTTGTATACAGAACCAATCATTAGTTCCCAGCCGTGGGGTGAATGAAATCCGATACATAAATCGGTTAATAAAAGAATTGAAAAAGCTTTTACTGTATCACTTAAGTTATATAGGAATTCCTGAGTCCAAGAATTAAGAATAACAAGTTCTTCATTACCTAAAATAGAAAAACCACTTAAAATAACAAAACAGATTATATTTGTCGAGAAGTGTAAAATTGTATGGATACGATCCTCGTTGTGTATCTTGATTAATTGGATCGTTTCTTTGTGGATTCCTATAAGAAGCTTTTGTAGATATGTCTCCGAGTATTCCTTGATCATTTCTTCCAAGAAGAGGATTTCTTCTAATTCTATGAACTTTTCTAGAATACTTTTTTCTTGAATATCATTCAAAAAAATTTCGGATTGGCCGATATTCGCCCAATTAATAACCCAAGATTCCATATTTTTAGTAAATGAGAGAGAAATCCACCAGGGCAAAAATACTATAGATGCAAGATACAAAAGAGGAGTGAATGCTTTCTTTTTTGCCATTTTTCGCCTGTTAATTTTTAATTAACCCACTCCATTTGTCGGACTTTATGTAATCGAATATTTCTTTCAAACATGAGTTCTAGACAGGGCATCAAACCTATGAATCTATTTTATTTGTGATTTTGTTTTGAATCTAGAAAGAATACAGAAATAGACTAAGACTCCACTTCAAGTTCGACTGAAGAAATAATACAAAATAGTGTTGCTAGATACCTCAATTCATCAAATTCCAAACAAATGTCTCCTTTCGATGAATGGCCGAAAGAAGTACTTTGAAGAAATGAATATTATTGAGATTTTGAGACGAAAGAACCCCTTATTCTATCAAAATATCCAGTATTTCGAAAAAAAAAAATTCCAACGATTCCCCATAGTCAAGAATAGAATAATTGAGAAAAAGATATTGTGATGGTCAAAAAAATAAGCGGCAAAACAAGTAAAAAGGTCGATTGACAAAGAAAATAATTTACAAGATATGGTTTATCTGCATCTAAAGTATCATTTAGTTATAGAAAAACTAAAAGGATTCTTGCGTTTTTTCCCTCCTGCCGAGAAAGCATTCGTTCTTCCGCCCAGTTCCTTTTCTCAAAATCAAAATACTTCAATTGGTACGCGCAAGAAATAGGCCAATTCCGCGGCTTTTTGTTCAATTTCTCGTGAAGTTAAATTCTCATCAGTACGGGTCAACGGAATAGCCCCCCGGCCTCTGATATCCATATAAAGGACACGACGGGCATAAATACCCTCTTTAACTTCTATTCGAACGGATTGAATATCTTTTATAAGGAATCGGAGGAATATGCGACGATTTTTTCCAGGAAATCCCCAACGAAAAATACACACTATTCCTTCCTTTCTATCGAATCGATCATAACCACTACCTACATTCCAGGAAATTGTGCACCACAAATAGGAACTAATAAAGAGACCCGCGATTCCGTAGAAAGACATCACGATTCCCTGTGGAAAAAAAAGGATTTGCTGAGACGGAACAAAAGATATCAAATTTCTACCAAGAAAACTGGAAGTTCCAACCAACAAGAATCCTAATGAACCTAAAAAAACGATAAGGGCCCAACAAAAATTACTTAGTTTTCGAGACCCCGTTATAAGTTCTATCCATGTATCTTCTGATCGCCAACTCATACTTGATCCGATTGCATTTTATTGAAATTGAGAGAATACCCCAAATGATTTTGACTTTACTTTTTTTGTTTCCGAATGAACTTTCATCAACTAGCACTAGTTTGATGTGAACTAGCACTAGTTTAATGGGAACTTTTAGGAGTAATTCATCAAATTGTTTAGATCTAAAATAATAACATACCCCTCATATGATCCCAATATACATATTGATATATATATAGATCCACCAACTTTACATTTTAGGCATCCAGCGATCCTGATCTATTTGAAACTGGCTAGAATTCAGTTATCTATAGATCATTTTCTGCAGACATAAGAGCTTTTTCCTTTATGTTCGGCGGAAATCACATGTTCTACTATATTTTCTTTTCCGAAATAAATATCTGTGTTATGCTACAAGTCTAAGTTAAAAAAAAAAAAAAGAATGAGACTGGGTCCCCTCGGATCTAAACAATCTTGTTTTTTTGAACATAAAGAAATAAAGAACCCATTGCAATTGCCGGAAATACTAGGCCTACTAAAGGCACAAAAATAGAGGGAAAATTGAAAGTTGTCATAAAATGGGGTACCTCGATTTATTATTTGTACCTGTTCTTATTTTTTTTTAATATCATATTTTATATTTATACTAATTATAATTAATAATTGTAATTATTATGAATTCGTAGATTAGAGATATTAAGTATCTAAGTGAGTATATAGAATAAGTCCAAGGAATGTAGAACTAAATAAATGGACTTATTCATCTATCTATATGAAAGATACATATGATAATCCATTTTATTTTTCTTCGTTTCTTTGTGTTTTGTTCTTGTCTTTGAATTTCATTTTAATATTTAATAAAGAGTTTCTTACAAATTATTGAAAGATTCATTAGAATGCGACACAACCGGGATTTTTAGTGAAAACGGGATTTTCGGGAGATGGAGAAAGATATAAAACTATATATCTATTTTTTCTATAATTTGAATTTGATTATATACGTAAGATGAAATTCGTTTTATTTTCCTAATTTCACGAAAGGAAGAACTCACGTTTTTATCTTGTTGATAGAGACTTCTTAATTAGTAATCGGGAATCTAGGTAAAAAAAAAAAGAGTTATACGCAACTTTTGATTTTGATTCTTTCTACAATTAGATCTTAGGTCGCCAAAGAAAACTCCCTTTTTAGTTACTTTGATTCCGATAAGCTAAGATTCGGATAAGCTAACTACTTTTTTTGTTTGCTACAAATAAAATAATTGAACTTAGTGCGCTCTACTTGATTGAATTGGAATTCAAAGGAAAGAAGGCGTGGAGCTTAAATAACTCACTCAGAACGCTTTTTAAAAGATTACGCGGTACGATTAGGTCGAATAAGCCCTTCTGGAATAAATATTCAGCCGCTTGTGAACCTTCGGGTACTGTTTTATTCAATGTTTGTTCAATTACTCTTTTACCCGCAAATGCAATGTAGGAATTTGGTTCGGCAATAATAATATCTCCCAACATACCAAAACTAGCTGTTACCCCACCAGTAGTAGGAGATGTAAGGATTGATACATACAATAACTTTTTATTTGATTGATAATCATATAAAGCAGACGATATTTTAGCCATTTGCATCAGGCTCAAACTCCCTTCTTGCATGCGCGCTCCCCCCGAAGCGCACACTATAATAAGAGGTAGAAATTGATTAGTAGCGTACTCAATCAAACGGGTGATTTTCTCCCCGACTACGGATCCCATACTACCCCCCATAAACTGAAAATCCATAACCCCAATTGCTACGGGAATACCATTTAGTTGACCTACGCCTGTTTGAACAGCCTCAGTTAATCCTGTCTTTCTTTGATAAGAATCAATACGATCTTTATAAGGCTCCTCCTCCGAATGAAATCCAATGGGATCCAGAGAGACCATGTCTTCATCCATAGGGTCCCAAGTACCGGGGTCGATCGAAACTTCGATTCTTTCTGAACTACCCATTTTCAAATGGTATCCACACTGTTCACAAATATTCATTTTTGATTTCAAAAATTTCTTATAATTTAATCCATAACAATTTTCGCATTGAACCCACAAATGCCTGTATTTTTGAGTTGCATCGAGATCACTAGGCCTTTCTCTTAGAGTTAAATCACTACTCTTCGCGCGGGTTCGTATACTGGACCCCCCACCTTCACTACTAGTTTTACGTTTATCAAAAACGCACCTAGAAATGTAACCGTCACTACTATCACTTACAATGGACGTATCAATACAGATTTGAGACTGAAGATAACTGTCAATGCAACTAGTAATGTGATTATTCCAACTAGATTGAGTATCGTAAATGGAACGATTGTATAAGGAATCTTCATTCGTAGATTCATTATTCATATAACTAGAATTGCGATAACTAGAAAAAGAACTTTCTAGTTCACTCAGAAAAGAATGATCGCTGTCAATCTCAAAAATTTGATTTTCTATATCAAAATAGATAGAATAACTGTCTCCATTACTATCCCTAACTAAAAAAGTATCATCAGAGATGAA